TCAGGCCCAAACGGGAGAATTTATCCTGGAAGCGGAAGAACTATTGAAACTGCGCGAAACTATCACAAGGGTTTATGTACAAAGAACAGGCAAACCCTTATGGCTTGTATCCGAAGACATGGAAAGGGATGTTTTTATGTCAGCAGCAGAAGCCCAAGCCCACGGAATTGTTGATCTTCTAGCGGTTGAATAAAAGATTAACAGGAAGGATTCCGCGCAAATACATGATTTTATTTTTTATTTTATTAATATTTTATTAATCTCCGGATTGAATGGAATATTTTAATTAATCGATTAATAGAATAGAAATGAAAAATAAAAATAAAATAGAAGAAATTAATAGAATAGAAATAATTCATAATCATCGGGTTAGGATTGATCTAAACCAGCTCATTATGTATATGACCCACCATGCCAACTATGAAACAACTTATTAGAAAGACAAGACAGCCAATCCGAAATGTCACGAAATCCCCCGCTCTTCGGGGATGCCCTCAGCGCCGAGGAACGTGTACTAGGGTGTATGTGCGACTCGTTCAGATCATAGACTAAGACAAAAGAAGGGAAGGGAAACATTTTTTTCAGTATTGGTGATCGGTTAAGATAATGTGAATGGAGTTCTTCCATTCATATTATCTTAACTTAAAAAAGAATCTATTAATCTCTTCTATTGTTATTGTGTATGAATTTTATGATTTCGATTGGTACAAAGCCAATCACTTCCATTTCTAATTTAAGATGAGAAAGACTTCCCCATTGGTAGCAAAAGGTTACCCATTAAACGGGGAAAATCCTATTTGAATTAAAAAGCCGAAATATTATGCCTTTTTTTATTTTTGCAAGAACGGACTAAGAAGGTCAGCTACCCAGCTAATTTTCATACTTAAATACCGTTACTGTATAGCTAGATTTCGTTGTGAAAGGCCTATTACTAGAGATTTAATGGGTAGAGCCAAAAAGGAGTGTGAACTGTACAAGTTAACAAGAACATTGATTAAATGAAAGGGCTCCGGTGTATAGAAAGAACCTCGCCGTTTAAAAAGGAATCATAGAAACGATGGAACCCACCATTTCTTTATCTATTTAATTTACTATGTTTTGTTTTTTTGATACCTAATATCAATACGATTTCTTATTTCGAGGTTAAATGCTTAGAAATAAAAAGAAAAAATTGTGGCTGGGAAGGTTATAGTAGCAAAAGCCATTGGAATTCTTATTTTATACATTGGAAAAATCCTTTTTTGTTATTAATAGACTAGGAAGGGGGAAAAGAATAACTGAACTGAAAGAAAACAAATCAATCAAATAGTTATTCATCTAAAGTCTCATTTATTCAATTATTCAATGACAAGAATTAAACGAGGATATATAGCTCGGAGACGGAGGACAAAAATTCGTTTATTTACATCAAGTTTTCGCGGGGCTCATTCAAGACTTACTCGAACTATTGCTCAACAAAGAATTAAAGCTTTTGTTTCGGCTCATCGGGATAGAGATAGGAAAAAAAGAGATTTTCGCGGTTTGTGGATCAGTCGAATAAATGCAGTAATTGGTGAGAATAAAAAAAAAAAAAATGATAGTTATCGTAATTTAATGTATAATATGTACAAGAGGCAGTTGCTTCTTAATCGTAAAATAGTTGCACAAATAGCTATATTAAAAGGGGATTGTCTTTTTATGATTGCCAACGAGATCAGAAAATAAAAATTCCCCGGAGACTGAACTCCGGGAGGGTAGTAGAGTAGAGATTTGTATAAGAAAATGGAATTCATATCATTTCATATCATAAAGTCATCAAAATGAACAATCACGCTCAATAAAACAATAAAAAAGGATTTATTCTTCTTCACTGATTATCTTTTCTTTTCTCTTACAACAACCCAAATTGGATTGTGATAGTTTTCGAACAAACCATCAATCCACATTTGATTTGAGTTTAGATTCAAATTGGAATTCAATTAAAGAGTAACTCTATCTTTTTTTTTAAGACCAGTAGTGGTAGTTCTAGTGGTCGACTCGCTTTTTTCAAACGTTTTTTCATTATTAAGAAATTTTTTTTCATTATTAAGAAAAGGTAACGAAGATAAAATACGAGCTTGTTTTATAGCAATTGTAATTAATCGTTGTTGTTTTAAGGTCAATCTATTCACGCGTCTAGATAATATTTTTCCTTGTTCACTAATAAATCGACTAATTAAACTCATGTTTTTATAATTAATTCGATCCCCCGATTGGATCGGGGGCAAACGCCTACGAAAAAATCGTTTGGATTTAAGAAAAAGTCGCTTAGATTTATCCATGGTTTATTTCTATCCCCAAAATTCTATTTCTTACAAAAAAGGATTTGTTTTATTTTGATTTTATTTTATTATTCTTAATATATGTTGTTATATAATGAAATATGTGTTACAGAATGTTATATATAGAATTTATAGAATATATTAGAATATATATATAAAATAGATATATTAGATCCTTTTTCATGTTCCTTTGGAAGGTGACACAGAAGCTATCAATTTTATCTATTTTTTTATCTCTGCGTGAATCATATGTTTGCAACAACAGGGACAGAATTTTCTTAATTCCAATCGACTAGGAGTATTGTGTCGATTCTTTTGAGTAATATATCTGGAAATACCACTTGATTCCTTATTAACACTATTTTGAGCACAACTGATACATTCCAAAATAACTTTTACTCGGATATCTTTACCCTTGGCCATGAACAACCTCCTTTTGGTTTTTGATTCATTTAATTCTTCTATTTTCGGATTCGAAGCGAAGAAGAAGAAAGGAACGAAAAAAAGTACAAGTTGATAATAAGAAATCGAAATCGAATTAGGAAAGATTTCCTTCCGCATAGCATATAGTATAGAGTAATTTTATAGTAATAGCACAAGTACAGTAATAATTAAGTAATAAAAATATTTCCACTATATTTGGAATAGCAATACAGTCTTTTGTTTTTCATTAAGTATCTTGTATGATATTGTTGCCCCGCCCTAGCCCATTCCATTTCCATTTCTGGTTTCATTCGATTTATTCATAGAAATGGAATTGAATTAATAATTCAATTCCATTGAATGAAGTCGGGGCCAGATTCCAAGTTTTCTTGAGGTAAAATCCACCCTTCTTCTTTATCTTTTCTAACTTCGTCTATTCGAATTTGAAAAGATAAAGAGATTGAAGATAAAGAAGAGGGGATTAATTACATCTATTTGATTGGATCTCTAATCTCCTTTTCACTCCTTCTCCTTCCCGCGCCAATAACTAGAATGAAAAAAAGGGGAATATTAAAGCATCTGGGAAGAAACGATTGATCTCTATCAAGAGACCCGCTAAAACCCCGAACCATAGAGTACTTATCACTGGTGCCACGGAGAGATATGTTTTTAGATCTCGCATTTTGAATCCTCCTTCTTTTTATTCTTTATTGTAATTTGTGATACATATTCTTATTTAATTAAATATTTGGAATTAAATATTCTTATTTTATTCTTATTCTATAGTTCTTATTATATAGATCTTATTCGTTATTATTTGATAGATCTTATTATATCGCTATAGAAGCTATATATAGAATTTTTTTTTCTTTTTCATATCCTATAAGTTTCCTATTCTATATTATTCTATATTATAGAAGGAAACTAAAAATTATAGAATAGGAAACTAAAAAGAATGAAAAAATGGCAGGATAATATATATATAATAATATCAAGCGAGAAAGAAAAATGTGGAAAATAAAGACAAAGATTCCTTACAATGACACTGGAAACCAATTGAGAGGGATGTAGCGCAGCTTGGTAGCGCGTTTGTTTTGGGTACAAAATGTCACAGGTTCAAATCCTGTCATCCCTATCCCTAACTATTACTTATCGTATGAGCAGTAACAAGGGGTCAATTGAAACCGATTCCAATTGGACATAAATACTCAGTATATAACTATATCAATATAGTTATATATCTATATTAATATAGTCTCTTTCTGAAAGATGGATTGGGGTCACATAAAATTTATTATGAAAATAAATAAAATAAAGCGCTCTTAGTTCAGTTCGGTAGAACGCGGGTCTCCAAAACCCGATGTCGTAGGTTCAAATCCTACAGAGCGTGATTCCATTTTTGTTAGATCGAGAATGACACTAAAATAGTTGAACAGCAATTTAAAGTCTGAATTTGACCTCCTTTGGATTAGGATTAAATCCAAATTAAAACAAAGAAAAAAGAAATAGGAGGTCGATAAACAAAAGAGATGTTAATTAATTAAATTAATTAAGGTCCAACTGATCACCACGTCGGTATTGTAAATACGCAGTTACAAATAATCCAGCCAAAGTAATAGGAATTAGACCTAACACGATTCCAAATAGAAAAACTTCAATCATTTTAATTTGCTTGAAAGGGAAAAAGGGAGGGAATATCTATCCTTAATTATGAATCTATATTGACCATGAGTCTCAATGATCAAGAATTGTAAATGGACACGGTAAGGAACTATGGAATATCTAGAATATCCAAAGGTTTTCAATTCATTTCAAAATTTCAAATCAAATAAGTCGTATCTTATTCAGACCAATAAATAGAGCTGAGGTTATAGTTAAAGTCGCTAGTAGAAAACCGAAATAACTAGTTATAGTGGGCATAAAGAAGCTAAATGCGATATTTTTTTTTTATACATATATATATATTTCTAAAGCACTCTCCTAAATTAAATTTCTATTTTTGAAAGAAAAATAGGAAGATAAACAAAAAAAGCAAGCACTTGAAAGATACAATTGGAAATTTTTGATTCATCAATAAATAATTATAGACCGACAAAAATAGAGTGACATAGGTAAGAAATCAATTCATCATCTGTGACATCTACCCATCCTGTGATTCCAAATCAACAGATTTATTGAGCAACTCGTGAGTTGAGTAAACTAATCTAATTAGAAAATTTTCATATATTTTCATATTAATATTATATAAATAGTATATATTATTATTAAATATTCTTA